TCTTTTTAAGAGCCGAAAAAAAAAATCTATTCTCTATTTTATCTGTGTATTTATTATTTATACCTACAAAATACCAGACGAAATAGAACGATTTTAGAGAAAGAAGGGATATAATGAAATTTTGTGATTGGTTCTTCCTAGCGAAACGATCCTTTTATTTGATTGATAGATACAACAAATAATTAATTATACCAAATGTATGATTATACCAAATATAAAAAATTATAAAAACTAAATAATATTAAATCGAAATACTATTCAAAAATATATAGTATTAAAGCAATTAATAAATTCGAATAAACTAAAAAAAATGTTCTTATTCGAAACGCCTTGTGATCTTCAACCAATTCTGCGCTTCAATATAATTACCCGGAGTAAGCGTTAGAGCTTGTTTCCAATATTCGGCAGCTTGATCGAACCAAGCTTCCGCAATTTCAGAATCTCCTTGTCGAATGGCCTGTTCTCCTCGGTCGGAATAGGGGGTAAATTCCTTCCCTTAGAACCATACTTGAGAGTTTCCTACCTCATACGGCTCAATGGTCAAGTTCTTTTGGTGTCCTTTTTTTTTTAATCTACCATATTTAATTGAATGAGATTTCTCATGAATCTATCCCATTTTTTCTCTCAAATTAACCAAAAGAAAAAGAGCTTATGAGTTTCAAACTTGAATTTTGCTTACTAATTTAATCAGTTTTATCTTTTCTCCCGCCTTCATAAAATAAAGTAGAGGCATTTCCACTATCATTAGTGTTTTCTAAAAAGGTAACTATCTCGGTTTAATATATAAATTTCTATATTTATTATAGAATCCTTGAAAAAGACTTTCCTTTATAAGAAGGAAAAAGCTTACTATCTTTGGGATCTGATGCTACACCGCTGCTCAATATCTTAGGGGATCAACTATATTACATAAGTTGATTCCTAACTTTTATTTCATATCATGGCATAAATAAGCAGTTCTTATTGTATCGGCCCAAAACCTCGCGAATTGATCTTTACGGTGCTTCCTCTATCAATTAAATTAGATCTTTTATCCATCGAATAAAGTATCTAGGCATACCTATTTATTCCTATTCATACTTCAAATTTTATGAAGTTTATTTCTTTGCTACAGCTGATAAAAATCGTTGTTTTGGACGATACATATGTAGAAAGCCTATTTTTTTCTAGTATTTATTAATAAATTTGCTCTTTTTTCCCCTTTTATTTCTATAGTGGAGATAGTCGCACGTAATGACAGATTACGGCCATATTATTAAAGGCTTGTGGTAAAAATGGATTTCGCTCTAGTGCACGAAAATAATATTCTAAAGCTTTTGTATGTTCTCCGTTTCTTGTGTGGATAAGGCCTATGTTATAGAGTATATAACTTCGATCATAGGGATCAATTTCTAGTCGCATAGCTTCATAATAATTCTGTAAAGCTTCCGCATAATTTCCTTCGGATTGAGCCGACATCCGTTACGGTCGTCATTCGATTGAAAAAATCTCCGTTTCAGAACCGTACATGAGATTTTCATCTCATACGGCTCCTCCTTTATGTACATAATGAGACTAATACATGGAATAAAAAAAGATTGAAATATTCTCATTATAAACTGAGTGGGGCTGGTGTTTTTACAAGAAATCTCTAACCAACCCTTTTGTAAAGGCTCTTTCCTTAAATCAAGTATGTTGATACTAGATAAAATAAGGGGTAACTCCAGCAATTTATTTGTCTTAAACGCCGCTTAATTTTCAGGAATTAGTCACTTCAACAGTTTTCGATGGTTATACGGGTATCCAAAACACGAACGAGATGGGTGCTTGTTGTCCCAACCATTCTTTTTAGTACCGATCTTGATAAGAAAAAAGGATAATTTATAACAAAGTTTTCCTGTTGTTGATTCCGAGTAGTAGTGCCTCTTCCTCTATGCCTCCTATTGGTACTAGTGGAGTAGGTTTGCCCTAACACAACCATAGGTATAACCTTTCGCTCAATACTCTATAATCAACAATTGAAGCATTTGAGGTTGCATTAATCTGGGATACACGACAGAAGGGCTTGCTTTATTTACAAACTTCACCTTCAACAAGCGTAAAATTATTTGAAATAATTTTTTTCTTTCTATCCCGAATAATATAATTAGAATTTAACTTTCTCCTAAGAACGTTAAAAAATATAAAAAATTTCATTAAAATTAAAAATGAAATTCTAAAAATGAAAGAAAAGTAGAAAATAACTAAATAAAAAAGAATCAAATCGCACCATCTCTGTAATAGGCGAATGCCTCTTTCTCGCCCGAAGTTGTCGGAATTATTCGTAATAAAATAGTGGCTACAATCGAAAAGGTCTTATCAATAAAATTTCCATTTATTCGAGATCTAGACATAGACAGAAATTCATTCTATAATTTCTTTTAATTACCTTCGTGAGAAAATAATCCCACAACCAGCGGAATTTGACAGTACGAAATAACATAAAAACCGACTCATTAAAATGAAACTTCTACTTAAATAGTTTCTTTTTTGCAGGAATCAATAAAAAATAATAAATATTTGAAGACGATTAGATTTCAGTCAAATGTAAATATAGTAGTATTAAGAATATCGGAAAATATTCCGATTTCATCAAAGTTGAAGAATCAACAAATTTATTCTAATCTGTAGTATAATTCGAGAAGTTTTGATTAAATTATGATTATGATCCAAAGAGGAGAAAGAATCGAATAATCGCTCTATGATGTATGAAAATAGAATAATGGTCTAAAGGTAGTCATTAAAGATAGTCTAAAAAAAAGTATCAATCGGCGGAGTTGTTCCAATTAAGTGATTTAATCCGGTATAAAAATTCGAAAATCAAATCGGGAATAACATCTTCATAAACATGAATAGATAGCTTTATTTATTGTTTTTAACAGTTTGTCTCACAAAATTATCCAATCTCTCCAGCCTCGACTAAGGGTTTAACAAAGTTTTTATATATTTTTTTAGTTAAAAGAGAGTGTACGCTTTTATCCAAAAACCTAATATGAATCACTATTCACTCGATTTATTAAACTTTATCATTATGTAGGAAAGATGGCCGAGCGGTTCAAGGCGTAGCATTGGAACTGCTATGTAGGCTTTTGTTTACCGAGGGTTCGAATCCCTCTCTTTCCGTACCTACCCTTCACCTAATTCAACAATGTTATTGACCGCAATATCGTAAATCAAATAACAATGGACAACTTTCTTCCAACAGTTGGGTCTTTCTTTGATGTGGTTTCGCTATTCCTAATCCCAATTTCTGTAATATGTAAAAAACTAGAAAGAATGGACAAGGAATTAAAATCTCCTTATCAATCTAGGATACATGAATGGTAAAAAAATCTTCATATAAAATCCTTTACTCTTTATATGGGTGTAAAGGGAGGGCAAATTTGTCCGAATCCTTCTTAATTTTAGTTAGGTTTAAGTCTGACGAGAATAATATTCTACAACTAGCAATTCATTTATTTTCAAATTGACCCATTTACTATCTAGTATTTCATTGACTGATCCTTTATATTGGAATGGGTGAAGAGTCAAATGCTTTGGCAATTCCTCATGGGAGGATGAATCAAGATAATTTTGAACCATAGACTTAGATTTTTGTTCATCTCTCACTGTAATAATATCACGAGGTTTGCAGCGATAACTTGGTATATTTACTATACCACCATTAACTAAAATATGTCTATGGTTAACCAATTGGCGGGCTTGAGGAATAGTCGAAGCTATACCTAATCGAAAAATGATGTTATCCAACCGCATTTCCAGCAATTGTAGTAAAACTTGACCTGTTGACCCTTTTGCTTTTCCGGCGATATGAACGTATTTAAGTAATTGTTGTTCTGTAAGACCATAATGAAAGCGCAATTTTTGTTTTTCTTCTAAACGAATACGATATTGAGATTTTTTACCGAGGCGTAATTGGTTTCTAAGATCATTTTCAGCTTTAGGATTTTTATTAGTTAGTCCCGGTAAAGCCCCCAGACGACGTATTTTTTTGAAACGAGGCCCTCTGTAACGCGACATAAAGACTCCTTATGAAGTTGCATAAACCTAAATGAAATTAAACTAAACTAAATGATAAATAGAAAAATGAAAACTATAATTGAAAATTGAAATTAATCGAAATTTATTGAAATATTGTACTACAAAGAATAATTCGAAAAACTAATTAGATAAATTATATCAATATCCCGGCTTTAATATAATAATATATATACTTTATTGTATTAATATTAATTATTCAACTTTATTGAATAGAAAACTTAATTAATTTAAGACTATTAAATACTAAAAAATCTTAAATAATATTATATTCAAATAAAAAGAATATAAAAATGAAAGTAAGAGTTCTTTTCTTGATTGATTTGGTCTACATAAATTAAACTCCTCCCATTTTTTTTTAATTGGAAGTTCTTATGAGATAATAGAAGGGTGCTCTTTGAGAAAAGTAGAAGAAGCCTTTTCAATTTCTTTGATTTCACATTATCAACTATGGAAAAAAGACAAATCAAACATATGGAGAAAAGCCAGCTATCGGAGTCGAACCGATGACCACCGCATTACAAATGCGATGCTCTAACCTCTGAGCTAAGCGGGCTCGCATAACATAAATTCTACACACATAGGAATTTAGTAAACTACTGGAATTTTAGCTATTAACTCTTCAGGTACCAATTAATATATCAATATAGCAATATATAATTTGATCTATTTATTTTATCAAATAGATGATTATCAATAATCAATAATCAATATTTTAATTAGATAGTAAGATTTTTTTGAATTCAAATTGAATTCAAAAAGGAATTCTTAGTTATAACCATTAGATTCGTTATGGCTATTAAATTATTCAATATAAGAGTAATTCAATTTCCTTTTAGTTATTTTTCGTTCGGAAAGATAAGAACTAAGATGAAAACAAAAGAATTGACCCTTCAAGTATGCAAAATTGCGTGCTAAAACCGATATATATCGGGAAAATATAT